TATCGATATATCTATCTAGATACTTAATAATTTCGAATAAACGTTTTTTCTTTATTCATTTTCATAGTCGTAAGTGGATTTTTTTATATAAATTTTCCTCGTTCGCGGGCTACAATCAAAAAGTTCATAAGACTTTCATTTTTTTGTATCCCCACTCAATCTTGGTTACTTTTTTTCTGACACGGCCCTGTTTAAAGATAAAAACAGAAATCTAATTAAATTCAACCCAAATGAAATCTATCTAATACTAAATTAAGATGGGTATGGTAAAGTCTTACTGGATTTTTTGATACGTCTTAGTTTTAAAAACGAAGATAGTTTTCTAAATTTGTTTTATTTATAAATAAAACATAAACCAAATTTAAGAAACAGAAGTCAAAAAAATTACTAGTTATTAATCATATTAATATTATATTATTAATATGATTAATAACTAGTAATAGAAACATGGACATATTAAGTAATAAGTGTACTGAAAATAAGATTACAATCAATAAATCTTAAAAGGAGACGTCTACCACAGCAACCAAACGAAAATAAATGATTCGATTGACCTGAATTTTTGTTTTGACGCAAGAGTTCTATATCCCTTGCCCAATCCACTCCGATTGGAATTGACTAAGCGGGTATTTTTTACACATTCATAATTCATAGGAGTTCGTCTATGTTTCTGCTTTACGAATATGATATTTTTTGGGCATTTTTAATAATATCAAGTGCTATCCCTGTTTTGGCATTTCTAATTTCCGGGGTTTTATCTCCAATTAAGAAAGGGCCGGAGAAACTTTCTAGTTATGAATCAGGTATAGAACCGATCGGGGATGCTTGGTTACAATTTAGAATTCGTTATTATATGTTTGCTCTAGTTTTTGTTGTTTTTGATGTTGAAACAGTTTTTCTGTATCCGTGGGCAATGAGTTTCGATATACTGGGGGTATCCGCTTTTATAGAAGCTTTCATTTTCGTGCTTATCCTAATTCTTGGTTTAGTTTATGCATGGCGAAAAGGAGCATTGGAATGGTCTTAGTTCGTTTCCTGAATACTTGTACAATAACAAAAAAAAAGGTAAAAAAAACCATTGAAACAATTATGAATTCCATTAAGTTTCCCGTACTTGATCGAACAACAAAAAATTCAGTTATTTCAACTACGTTAAATGATCTTTCAAATTGGTCAAGACTTTCCAGCCTATGGCCGCTTCTTTATGGTACCAGTTGTTGTTTCATTGAATTTGCCTCATTAATAGGCTCCCGATTTGACTTTGATCGTTATGGGCTAGTACCAAGATCAAGTCCTAGACAGGCGGACCTTATTTTAACAGCAGGTACAGTAACAATGAAAATGGCCCCTTCTTTAGTGAGATTATATGAACAAATGCCTGAACCAAAGTATGTTATTGCTATGGGAGCGTGTACAATTACAGGAGGGATGTTCAGTACCGATTCTTATAGTACTGTTCGAGGGGTTGATAAGCTAATTCCTGTAGATGTCTATTTGCCGGGTTGTCCACCTAAACCAGAGGCTGTTATAGACGCTATCACAAAGCTTCGTAAGAAAATAGCTAGAGAAATCTATAAGGATCGAATTAGACCTCAACGGGGTAATCGGTGTTTTACTACCAATCACAAGTTTTTTGTTGTACGCAGTACGCATACTAGAAATTATGATCAAGAATTACTCTATCCACCATCATCTACTTCAGAGATCTCTACTGAAACATTTTTTAAATACAAAAGCCCAATATCTTCCCACGAATTAGTGAATTAGGGAGGATTTGAGAGAATAAGAAAAAAATCTTCATAAATTAGAACTCATGGTAAATGTGAAATACTTCAATTTATATAAAAAAGGTGTGGGGGAAATAAAAAAGATGCAGGGCACTTTGTCCGTTTGGCTAGCCAAACGCGGGCTGGTTCATAGATCGTTGGGCTTCGATTACCAAGGAATAGAGACTTTACAAATAAAGCCCGAAGATTGGCATTCTATTGCTGTAATTTTATATGTATATGGTTACAATTATTTACGTTCCCAATGTGCCTATGATGTGGCACCAGGTGGCCTCTTAGCCAGTGTGTATCATCTTACGAGAATAGAATATGGTGTCAATCAAGCGGAAGAAGTCTGCATAAAAGTATTTACTCACAGGAGTAATCCCAGAATTCCATCTGTTTTCTGGGTTTGGAAAAGTACGGATTTTCAAGAACGGGAATCTTATGATATGTTAGGAATCACTTATGATAGCCATCCGCGGCTGAAACGGATCTTAATGCCCGAAAGTTGGATAGGGTGGCCTTTACGTAAGGATTATATTGCCCCCAATTTTTATGAAATACAAGATGCTTATTGAATGATAAAAAATGAGTCTTAGTTTCTACAACTACGGACCTTAACGGAATATTATTTTGAATTCGATTCTTTTTTAGATCAAACAAACCGAAGAATTAAGGTCTCATTCATATTATTATAGATAGCTTAATCGCCAATTTGAAAGAGACTTTTTTCCTAAAAGCCGAGCCAATAGGATGAACTAAAAAAAAAGAGTTCTGCATTATGAACTTTGTATCGCGCACATAACTGAGTCAACTGTAGTCACATAACTAGGAATGAATAAATAAGATCGTAAAGCAATACAATAAATGGGGGGAGGGTAAAATTAGATTTCTATTGTATCTAATGACTCTTGGGGGTATTTCTGCCCTTCAACGATAGATACTCTAGATATAGATCTTTTTTTTTACTTTTTTTTTTATTCTTTCAAACATAACTTTCCTTTCGAATATGTATTATGTATAAAGTCTTATACATTCTTTTTGAACGGATGGATACACAACATGAACAAAAAAAGAGAGGGGGATAAAGGATGATTGCACTTTTTTTACTAAAGATACGTTTAATTTAAAGACTAGAAACTTATCAAAATTAATCAATCCTATGCCAAGAACCAGATTTGAACTGGTGACACGAGGATTTTCAGTCCTCTGCTCTACCAACTGAGCTATCCCGGCCATTACCGAAGTATCATTCTCATTTTACTAGACGACTTAGGTCTATGTCAATTAAAAGAAACGCAAAAGTAGTAAATGAAAAAAGTTTTGGACCGGGAATTTCTTGGATCTTTGAAAAGAAGACTTTCTAAGTTTTAGAATGAAAAATGATATAGATTCTAAATAATTCAAATCGATATTTCTTTCTCATTTGTATGTGTATGATATATCCCACAAGACTTGTATATAATAAGAAAAGAAATTATAGTTTGTAAAAGTGTCGTATGAATGAAAAAAGATAATGAATTCTTGAATAACTAAAAAAAGGGTAAGGTGTCAAACAGACTTTTTTAGGGAGTAGGGTTGGGGATAGAGGGACTTGAACCCTCACGATTTTAAAAGTCAACGGATTTTCATCTTACTATAAATTTCATTGTTGTCAGTATTGACATGTAGAATGGGACTCTATCTTTATTCTCGTCCGATTATTAAGTTCCACCAAGGATCTATCAGACTATGAAGTGAATCATTTGATCAACATAAGGTAGTGAACTCCATTTGTTAGAACAGCTTCCATTGAGTCTCTGCACCTATCCCGCTTTCTAAACTCTGGTTTGTTCGCGTAACCCAGGATTTGGCTCAGGATTGCCCATTGTTAATTCCAGGGTTTCTCTGAATTTGAAAGTTATCACTTAGTAGGTTTCCATACCAAGGCTCAATCCAATTAAGTCCGTAGCGTCTACCAATTCCGCCATATCCCCCTTTTTGCTTTGAGATTAGGATCTCATTATGATGTCTTTCCACTTTTTATTATGCCGAAACCTTGGAATTCATTACATATAGATACTTATTTTATTTCTTTGGTATCTTCTTGCATTTTTTGAGCCCCATCCATATTGATTTAGTCTAATCAACAAAGATTCTATCATTTTTGTATTTTCAATTCAATATGGTTATATATTAGAGAACATATATATGTTCTTCCTTTTCTCATCGTTGTCTTAATTTTTAATAAATAGTCGAACGGTCGATTCGTTTTTTTTTACTTCCATGAAAAGAAATTTATGATCATTATTGAAACTTAGAATTCTACAATGTGCAATGGAAAAAGATTATAAGTCTACTTAGTAGATTTGAAATTAGAATAATTCTAAAAAATTATATTCGAATATTCATTTCGAATATTAATTCTAATAATTTTATAAAATAATAAAGAAAATAAAAAGATAAAAAGTATAAAATAATAATATAATAATAACATGGGGTTAGAACAAAAAAAAAAGAATTTAAAATCAGATATCATTTAACTTAAAAAAAAAGCTTTCCGGTCTAATTCAAATTTGCTTATTTAGAAACTCATGAAATCAAAATTCGAAAGTCGATATATTGCTATATTCTATTAATTCATTAAGGTTTTGTTTTATTTATTTAATGATAGTCACTATTTATTTGAGCTATATTCTGTTCTAGAATATCGAAAATATGATGAATATTAAATAGATAAGGAAAAATATGAATAGAATAGTTAATTAATACGATCTAGTAGTTTAGTGAATTTGTATACACTATTTTAGTTGAGCCCGCTTAGCTCAGAGGTTAGAGCATCGCATTTGTAATGCGATGGTCATCGGTTCGATTCCGATAGCCGGCTTTTCCATAGTTTTTCGTTTTTTTACATGATTTTTAATGTACTTTCAAAATAAAAGAAGATTGAAAAGACCTTTTTCCAAGAGTTACCACGCCATTTATATTATGTCATATAAACTTCCATATAGGAATATATATTGGGTAAAGGGGTTAGATCTTTGCAAAATAAATCAAGAAAATAAAGGAAAATTTTTGTGATTTATTTATTTATATATATTGTATATACAATAAAAAAAATCTGTATATTGAGAGAATATATCTTCTGACTCTTTGTATTCCAATAGTTTATTGGAGTGGATTTTACGTCATTTATCATTATCATTTAGTTCAGTTTTAATTTTGTTTAGTTTTGTACAATTTCAATAAAAAAAGGAGTCTTTATGTCACGTTACCGAGGGCCTCGTTTTAAAAAAATACGCCGTCTGGGGGCTTTACCGGGACTAACTAGTAAAAGGCCCAGGGCAGGAAGCGATCTTAGAAACCAATCACGCTCCGGAAAAAAATCTCAATATCGTATTCGTTTAGAAGAAAAACAAAAATTGCGTTTTCATTATGGTCTTACAGAACGCCAATTACTTAAATATGTTCGTATCGCCGGAAAAGCCAAGGGGTCAACGGGTCAAGTTTTATTACAATTACTTGAAATGCGTTTGGATAACATCCTTTTTCGGTTGGGTATGGCTTTGACTATTCCTCAAGCGCGCCAATTAGTTAACCATGGACATATTTTAGTTAATGGTCGTATAGTTGATATACCAAGTTATCGCTGCAAACCCCGAGATATTATTACAGTGAAGGATGAACAAAACTCTAGAACTTTGGTTCAAAATCTTCTTGAGTCATCTGCCCCCGAGGAATTGCCAAACCATCTGACTCTTCACACATTCCAATATGAAGGGTTAGTCAATCAAATAATAGATAGGAAATGCGTCGGTTTAAAAATAAATGAATTGCTTGTCGTAGAATATTACTCTCGCCAGACTTAAAAAACCTAAGTGAAGTAAAAAAAAGTCACTAAAAACAAGAGTTCGGACAACTCCCCTTTGCCCTCTTTTTTGATTAAAAATAAAAAGGCACAAGGTAAGGGATTTTGTCGGGGAATCTTTTTCCTATTCATGTATCATAGATTGGGAGGGAGGTTTGGATCCCTTTTTTACTCTTCCCAGCATTTTCCATATCAAAGAAATTTATATTTTATATCTATTCTTTTTTATTTGATTTGATACATTGTGGTCAATCACGTAAAATCGGTTATTTAGTTGAAAGTACGGAAAGAGAGGGATTCGAACCCTCGGTAAACAAAAGTCTACATAACAGTTCCAATGTTACGCCTTCAACCACTCGGCCATCTCTCCGACATCAGGATTATGACTGAGTACCTGGGTGAATAGCGAGTTATTCATCGTTTTTTAGATTATGGTTAATAGATACCTTTTTTGACCGGAAAAATTGGAAGTAGATAGAATATTTTTTTATAAAAAACGAGTCCGCTTTTATGTTAGTTCGTACTATAAAATTCCTTTGTTTGTGAGAAAATTTTCTCACAAAAGAAAAGGTAAAGGAAATAAAAAGAGTTATAGAATGGATTACTACCTATGCCAAGATCGCGTATAAATGGAAATTTTATTGATAAAACCTTTACAATTGTAGCCGATATCTTATTACGAGTCATTCCCACAACTTCCGGAGAAAAAGAGGCATTTACTTATTACAGAGATGGTGCGATTTGATGATCATTATCATTTTTTTTTTATTTCTCACCGATTTGGAATAGGAAAAAACGAGTATTGAAAAAAATCTACGCTTTTGAAGGTGAAGTTTATAATATAAAAAAAGCAATCCCTTCTGTCATGTATCCACGATTAATGCAGCCTTAGATGCTTCAATTGTGAATTCTAGTATTGAGCAAAAGGTTTTTACCTATGGTTCCCGTATTACAGATCAATCCTACTAGACTAATACAATATACGAATAGGAGGCACAGGGGAAAAAGCACTACGCCGAGAAATCAACAACACGAACACTTTCTTCAAAACGATTCCTTTTCTTTCTTCTTCTTCTTTGGGATTGGGACTAATTAAAATGGTTGGAACAATAAACATCCATCTCGTCCGTACTTTGGATACCCGTATAACCATTGAAGACTGTTGAAGTGACTAATTCCTGGAAATTTAGGGGCGTTGAGAACAAAGAAATTTTTAGAGTTTCCTTTTTTATTTTTATCTAGTATGAATTCACTTGATAGTAAGAAAAGATCTTTTACAAGAAGGTTGGCTAGGGATTTCTTGTAAAAACATTAGCCCCGCTTAGTTCATAATGACATCAAATTGTTCCATATATTTATTATTTTCATTATGCACCTAAAGGAGGAGCCGTATGAGATGAAAATCTCACATACGGTTCTGAAACGGAGAATTCGTTAAAGCGAATGACGACCGTAACGGATGTCGGCTCAATCTGAAGGAAATTATGCGGAAGCATTACAGAATTATTATGAAGCTATGCGACTAGAAATTGACCCCTATGATCGAAGTTATATACTCTATAATATAGGCCTTATCCACACAAGTAATGGGGAACATACCAAAGCTTTAGAATATTATTTTCGGGCATTAGAACGAAACCCCTTTTTACCACAAGCTTTTAATAATATGGCTGTGATCTGTCATTACCGTGCGACTATCTCCACTATAGAAAAAAAGGAACGAACAGCTAGTCAATAAAATACTAGAACAAAAAAAAAAAGGGCTTTCTACATAAGCATCGTCCAAAACGATTTTTTATCAGCTGTAGCAAATAAATAAACTTCATGGATCGAAATATGAAGTGAAGACTAGATATGCCTAAATACTTTATTTCTATGGATAAA